ATCAAATGATTCCGTTGATGCATTCGAGTAATTAAACGTTTCACAATTTGTGAACTGGATTTATTGTCATGACCTAAATTTTCCATGGGTTCATAAAGAACCGACCCATTTAAAGCATGATCATGAGCAAGTGCGTAGATATATTCTTGAAATAGAAACGGATATAGGAAGTATTGTTGCCGAAATCCATCTATTTCTAAATATCCTTGTAATTCCTCCATTTGAAATTACACTTAAACCAAATGGGGTATTTCTTGAGCTATCAAATAATACATAGTGCGATACGGTCAGAACAAGGTATGGTATATAGTTAAGAAAAAAAATAGATACCCTGGACACAAGAAAGACAATCAACGGATCCTATCTTTTTCCATCCAATTTGTTTGTGTTCGTTATAGTTACAAGAGATGGTTCGAAATCCTTTATTTTTGCAACCCGATCACTCTTTTGACTTTGGAATAATTCATTTTATCAGTATACCGTTTCTTCTACACATTCGTCTCCACTACATAATAGAGAATAGTTAGGATTCATGAAAAAAAAAAGAATCGATGATCCACTCACAAGAGAACCCTTTCCCACATTGGGCACTAATATATTTTTAACGTCTAATTAGATCGGGTAATCATTCGAATTAAGAACAAACAGAAGCTCGTTGCTTTTTATTTCCCTATAATTGGAGCCATAAGGCTCTATCCATTTATTCACTCGACCCAACTGTGAATTGATTTGACTCCGTTCCAAGAATCAAAACGAGATTTTGTACCGATCCGGTAAGGATGAAGTATTCTAAGAGTTCTCCATTGATACGACATGCTGTTTTTTCCATTCATTCCCTTTCAGGGTCAGTCGTGGTCTTACAAACTCTACCAATAGTATGGACGAATCCGTTGCTTCATCCAAATGTGTAAAAGAGCATAGCCGCACTTAAAAGCCGAGTACTCTACCGTTGAGTTAGCAACCCGTATAAATATAATACGGTGTGTAGATACAATCGGAATAATAAGAAAATAAATAGAAATATATATAATAAAGAGATTGGATTGCCCGATCCCGTCAAAACATTAAACTAGCAACAAATCCAAAAGAAAGATTTGATGATCAATTGTAAACATAAAAATGAACAGAGGATCGGATTAAAATGCAACAGATTCTGGGATAAATAGAGAGAAAATCTAAAAAGATGTAAAAATGGATAGACTGCCCATACCCTATTTTTTTTTTTTCATTATATTAACTAAGATACTTCTTGTGTCACAGCGAATCTGACGAACCCATCATTTGAGTGAAATAAAGAAACAAACTTATGGGATGTAGATAAATAGATCTATTTATCCACGATCGAATTATATTTGTTCGATACACCATTGTCAATATGAATTGAATATTGAGAAAACAAATTCAATTCAATAACAATAAAGAAAATAAGGACTTGTGTTGGAGTGGCACTACATATACATAGATAAGAAATTAAAGTGGAATAAATAAGGAAAAAGTAGGAAAAAACCTCGGGTTTCTTCAATAGAGGTACAATAAGCAAGATTGACCCTTTGTTTGTTGGTGGAGTCCCAACGAAAACCATGCGATTGGGGGTAATCCCATCATTACCCAGTTATTTCATCTACTCACTCCATTTTTTTTTCTATCTGTCTCATATCAATAGAAGATATTTTTTATTGTTCTATGATATGGGATCATGTGGGAGCAACAATGAATAGAGCAAAAAAAGGAATGGCGGAGAAGCAATTAGACAAAGCTAGATACTGGGTACCCCCCCCCTTTTTTTTTTTATTTCATTTGATTAATTCGAAGTTCCTTAAACACCTCCGCCTTCTTTGAAATATCATGAACGGTTCCTGTAGGTTGAGCGCCCTTTTCAAGGAAATATAGAATAGCAGGAACATTTGAATAAGTTTGGTTCTTTATCGGATCGTAAAAACCCACTTTACGAAGATCTCTTCCCTCTCTTCGGGATCGAATATCAATTGCAACGATTCGATAGATGACTCATTGGGATAGACATAAATGAACAACCCCCCCTAGAAACGTATAAGAGGTTTTCTCCTCGTACGGCTCGAAAAAGAATGATTCGAATTTATGTATTATAGTGGCAAATGGATCCACAAAATCATCAATTAGACTACGATTTGAGTCGTTTTTTTTTTTGTTCTTCCTTCCTGAAAAAAAAAAAATCTCATTCGTATTCATAACTCAAGTTGGGTAATTCTCAAAGAGCTCGAAGGGAAATCCTTAGACATTTATTGAGCCGTCTCTAACCTCTTTTGTTTGTCTCGCCTAGAATCTATTTTTTTCTTCCCCATTCTAGTTGTTGAGACAATTGAAAATGGTCTTTCCTTGTTCCGGCATCCCTTATTTTATCTTTGCTTTGAATCATTGGGTTTAGACACTACTTCGGTGATCCTTAATTGTTTTTGTTTCAAAATGGCAGCAACATGCCTTTTTTTATTTCGTTCTATAGAAATGATGGATTCCCCTGTGATACACTTTTGATCGAAATAGTTTTACCAATTCCGACAAATTCGTTTTACTTTTTTTTTTACTTGTTCGAACTTGATCCTTTCGATTTCTATACCGAAGATATACTTACGAAGTTGTTCCAACTTATTGATTGGCATTAACCCTAGATCCTTCCCTCTGCTAAATGAATCAATTCTTTATGCTCGAGCTCCATCATGTACTATTGATTTTATTACAATCCCCAAATTGGGGTCCTAGTGGAATAGAACAAAAACTATGTCGAGCCAAGAGCATCTTCATTGATATATAAAATGGTGGGTGCAAGAATCCACAGCCGATAATGTCCTTCAAGTCGCACGTTGCTTTCTACCACATCGTTTCAAACGAAGTTTTACCATAACATTCCTCTAATTTGGGACCGGTATGGAATTGATTCAATATGGAATCATGAATAGTCATTGGCTCAATCGGTATATGTATATTAAGTAGTCCATACTTTATTTTCATATACGGATGGATAGTTATCTGGGGGAGTCTCAGCAAGAATCTAATTTAACCTCATATTTTATTAGATGAATGAAACACATTAAAAAAAAAAATAAAAGAAATTAGGTCCAAAGAAAATAATCTGTTCCATATTGAATTTTCTTGTTTGTTAATAAGATCTGAATGACAAGGGTCTTGAAATGGATACCGCGGATTAACTCATATCTACACGAATTCTATGGGGATCATGAATCATACCCAAAGTCAATTAAAAAGATCTTCTCTTCTTATGGGATGCTATCCTATCTTGTATAAGTACAAAGCCAAATTGGTCCCTATCCATTCTTCGTTACTATTTGGATTTTGTCCCACTCAGGAACTTTAATCCCAGCAATGGAATTAATACCAAGAACTCCCTCCTGTTTAGAATTCAGGATCCACACACATAGAATTAGTCATTTTGACTACCCTATATTTATTTACTTTAGGGAAGATAGAAACCTCTCTTTTCTTTCGAATTTCGATTCAGAATGCATCATGTGAGAATCAAAATATCAATATCATAGATATGGGGCATAAAGTTTCTCCAAATGACTAACTAACCTTCAATATGAATATGAGCGGGGAGCGAGTATACGCTGAATGGACCACCCAATTTTTTTTTTTTGAATTTCACTTTGATCTTTGTTCCCATCCTACCTATATCAAAAAAGATATTTATTTCCATCCACGTCTCATTGATACTCGATCCGTTTGTGAGAAACAAAATGGAAAGGGAAAATTCTATAGAAGAATCATTAGAAATCACAAAGAAAGATTGGATCACATTGTATCCAACATTACACTCTTAAACAGAAGATTGTTAAAAAGAACAATTTTTGTTCTGATAGAATCGGTCTGGTCTGGGACGGAAGGATTCGAACCTCCGAGTAACGGGACCAAAACCCGTTGCCTTACCGCTTGGCCACGCCCCATTTAAATTTCTATTCCACACAAATAAACACTAATAATATTGGTATTGGTTGTTCGTCAATTCCAGCCCCAATATCTATATCTATGGAATAGGTTCTTGCTAGGATTCTACACATCTAGATGTAGAATCAAAATGAATTCATTGATCATTACATATAATTCAATTAAGATATTGTATGTAAGGTATGATTCCTTCTATTCTCATTTGGTAATTGAAGGATTTTTGATTGGGGGAGTTCAAAGAAAAAGAAAGATTTTGCAGCCTACCTTCCCTTACTTTCTTCATTTTTCCCCTTATATCAATAACCCAATAATAATGAAATTATCTCCAAGAACAAAATGTTTGTTATGCTTAATATCTTTAGTTTGATCTGTCTTAATTCTGCCCTTCATTCGAGTAGCTTTTTCTTCGCCAAATTGCCCGAAGCTTACGCTTTTTTCAATCCAATCGTAGATGTTATGCCAGTCATACCTGTGCTCTTTTTTCTCTTAGCCCTTGTTTGGCAAGCTGCTGTAAGTTTTCGATGAGATCTTTAATACTGTCTTAGAAACATTCATGATTTATTCGATAAAAAAAAAAAGCTATTCTAACAATTGATAAGATCAGATAATGAACCCTCGACTCAAACATGGAAATTCTTTTGGATAGCCGCGATGAATCGGAATCACCTCATTTCTTCATTCTGACCTTCTGTGGGTCAAAGACCCTATGTAGGGTTCCCACAATACCTAATTGTGGGTATGAGAGATAACTTTGTTAATGAAACAATCAGAATCTTATTACAAATGAATTCCTGCAAATTCCTTTTTTTTGTTTTCTAGAAACCGCTTCATTTCTTTTCTTGGTGTCAAAACGGAATGTGTGGTACAAAAATGGAGAATCTATTCCCCTATTTCCCCCCAAAATGATCTTGGAGATTGTGTAATGCTTACTCTCAAACTCTTCGTTTACACAGTAGTGATATTCTTTGTTTCTCTCTTCATCTTCGGGTTCCTATCTAATGATCCAGGGCGTAATCCTGGACGTGATGAATAAAAAAATCAGAGGTTTTTCTTTGCTTGATTTCTGAATTTTCTTAAGATTTTCTTTCTCTATTCCATACATTTAACTATGAGAAAAAGGGGTTCGAGAGTTTTTCGAATTCGAACGGGAAATCTCAAGTGATCAGAAGGAACGGAGAGAGGGGGATTCGAACCCTCGGTACAAATAATTCGTACAACGGATTAGCAATCCGACGCTTTAGTCCACTCAGCCATCTCTCCCAATTCCAATTCAAAAAGGATAATTCATATGTGACGCGTGAAGTAAAGATTGATAAAAGTCTTTCCTTATCTTTCTTTATTCTATAGATATAGACGAGTTTTATCAATCACCACTTCCATTTAGATAAAGATAACGAAACAGATATCTCCAATAGAAAGAGTACCTCTTTGATTTCATCCGAAAAGTTTTTTTTTTATTCCCCCGGCCTGGCCAGTACCTAGCCAGGCCATTCCTTGTTCCAATGAATCATAGATCAAATGATTTATTTGATTTGAAAGCAAAAATACTTGTTATTGAAACAGCAACAAGGCTATTTCCATTCCTATGATAGGGGTGCCATTTCTTACTATTCGTTGTTTTTCTTTTGATCGATTTACTTACTGCAATAAAAAACATACTTTTTCTAGTATAATAGAACTCATATATTTCTTCAAAGGACAAACTTTGTTTGAACACTTGAGTTCACAAACCAAACGAATACTATGATTTTTCACTCGATCCAATCGACCCGAATTCATAAGATTTGGCAGTTGAATGAATAGGAAAGGGAGTAGAGAAAAATGGAGCTCTGGATTCTTGTACAACTCATTTTTATGTTCCGACTTCAATGACTCTTTTGGTCCGGTACTCTCAGTAATGACTCCCCGATAAAAGATATAACTTGTTATTTAAACGAACCTTCTTCTGCTATTTCATCAAGTCTCCCCGTCAGAACACAACATGTCAACACTCTCATTTTCATGATTCTGATCCTATCTTGATTACGTTTCACTCCCTTGTTCGACAAACAGTCCATTCGTATACAATAATCATATTGTAGCGGGTATAGTTTAGTGGTAAAAGCGTGATTCGTTCTATTAACAAGTGAAATAGATAAGGGGTCCTTCGGTTTGATTCCTATTCTGATCAAAAACTTTATTTCTTAAAGGGGTTTAATCCCTTACCTCTCAATGCTACATTTGAGGAAAAATATACATTATCGTGATTTGTATCCAAAAGTCAAGTCAATTCGAAATTGAATAACAAAATTGGATTATGGAATTGCGAAGCATAATTTTTTTTTTTTTTTTAAGTTGGATCAACCCTTCCAGCTGAATGAGTATAAGTAAAGGATCCATGGATGAAGATCCAAAAGTCTATTTCGAATCGTAACTAGATCTTCCAATTTTTTTTTTTTTTTTTTTGTAAAGGGGGAGATTGAAGCCAAATAGCTATTAAACGATGACTTTGGTTTACTAGAGCCATCGACATATTGTTTTGTTTCAGCTCGGTGGAAATGAAATTCTTCTCTTCAGGATTCTCCCAAGTAGAAATAAGGAACGAAGTAATTAGAAAGATTTGTGATAATTCCCTCTTTCTAAAGGGATCATCTAGAAAGCAAGTCGTTTTGGATGCATTCAGACGGAAAGGGCTGACATAGATGTTATGGGCCAAATGTTTTTTCTTTGAATTCAGATTGACTCCCTTTTCCCATACACGGTAAATGTTTTCTTTTTTTTTTAGTTTCGTTTACGTCTTAGATCTGGGAATCTATCGATCTTCCATAAAGGAGCCGAATGAAACAAAAATTTCATGTTCGGTTTTGAATTAGAGACGTTTAAAATGATAAATCGACGTCTACTATAACCCCTAGCCTTCCAAGCTAACGATGCGGGTTCGATTCCCGCTACCCGCTTCATATTAATTATTATGATACATGCATCATTGATTCGGATATGTCCCTAAAATCTTTCTTTCACATACAATCCGATTCTTTTATCCGAAAGGAGACAGGAAAGTAAGAATGTGAAAAAAAAAATAGGAATGAAAAGCGTCCATTGTCTAACGGATAGGACAGAGGTCTTCTAAACCTTTGGTATAGGTTCAAATCCTATTGGACGCAATTTATTTCCATCTATTTTTGTAGATTGCTATGCCAAGAAACATATTTTGAATGATTCGAATCGGAATCATTTCTCAATGATTCGTCTTGCACTAAGAGTGATCAATTTCTTTATTTTTGTTCCTGAAGTAGAAACAGTTCTATCTGTTCCGGAATAGCTTCCTTCAAAAGGGCTTCCGCTTCCTCGGTAAATGTCTTGGTAGAAGATATGATTTCTTGGAACTGAGGTTTATTTGTTTTTAAGTAGGTACGTAACTGAACGAGAAATTTCTTTACCTGTCCAATTTCTAACGGATCAAGATACCCATTCGCTCCAGTATAAATAGTGACTATCTGTTCTTCCACCGTGAGAGGGGCTGATTGGGATTGTTTGAGTAACTCACGTAATCGTTGACCTCTTGCCAATTGATTCTGAGTG